GGAACAACAAACCTAAGAGATTCTTTCAATTTGTTTCAAAGATAATGTAGGGATAATTCATTATTCCTAAATACATCAATGTTCCTTCTTCTATATTCTTCTATTCTAAATTCTAAGATAAGAGTTGAGTGGGTTTAGGAATTTTGTTTCATTCCAAAACGCGATTTTAGTACTTTTAGTACTCTATTTTCATATCATATAAATTCATATCATATAAATAATAGACTAGATTTCTTATTTCTTTTTCTTCTTTTTTTTTTCATTGAATTGAAAATTCAATTTGTAATTCTTAATTATTGAATTTCTTTCATTTCTTCATTTACTATAAGATAAGAGATTCTTTACTTTCACTTTCTATTTCTAAGTTCTATTTCTAAGATATAAGATCAATATGAAATAGAAAAAAGAGAAGTAAGATAAGTCTTTACTTTATAAGCATGAGCTAATTCATAGATCTTTAGGCTTTGATTGCCGAGGAATAGAGACTTTACAAATAAAAACCGAGGATTGGGATTCCATTGCTGTCATTTCATATGTATATGGTTACAATTATTTACGCTCCCAGTGTGCCTATGATGTAGCACCAGGCGGATTTTTAGCTAGTGTGTATCACCTTACGAAAATACAGTATGGTATAGATAAACCAGAAGAGGTATGCATAAAAGTATTTGCTCCCAGGAGTAATCCTCAAACCCCGTCAGTTTTCTGGATTTGGAGAAGTGCTGATTTTCAGGAACGGGAATCTTATGATATGTTGGGAATTTCTTATGAGAATCATCCTCGCCTTAAACGTATCTTGATGCCTGAAAGTTGGATAGGCTGGCCCTTACGTAAAGATTATATTACGCCCAATTTCTATGAAATTCAAGATGCTCATTGATTGATAAAAAACCACTTTTTTACTTATACGACACGATTCCAGATTTCATTTCAATTTCAATCAATGAGCATCTTGGCATTCCCCTTTTAGATGAAACAGAGTAACTGGACTTTCATTCGTATTGTGGAGGGAGGGGCTAAAAGAAAAAAAGAAAAAGAGGCTCTCATTGCTATTCCCCAATTGGGAAGATATAATATACATTTCGTATGAGCAGAAAAAATAGGATGACTCAAAAGAATTCTGCACCATGAACTTTGTACCGCGCGCATCACTTAGTGGGGACCCCAGAAAGTAACTTGAGCAAGAGTGACAAAAAAGATATGAAATTTGAAAGAAAAGACAGAAGAGACGAAATGAAGAAATGCAAAATGATAAGAATCGGAGTTTCTTTGTACTGTGTCTGAAATACATCCTTTCTATTCCTATCCTTCCACTCTTTGATTGAATCCTTTTAGCTAATTTTTTTTAGCTATTAGATTTGAGATATATACGAAAATCTCACATACTTTTGGAATAAGAAAAGTATGAACAGAGAGGAAAAAAAGACAAATGAAAAAGAAAGTAAAGAATCTCTATCCCGATCCGTCTCAATGAATTAATTTCATTTGTATGAGGTATGAATATCTATCCGATACATTATTCACGTGTCAGGAACCAGATTTGAACTGGTGACACGAGGATTTTCAGTCCTCTGCTCTACCAACTGAGCTATCCCGACCATTTCCCGTGCATCATCCTAGCAGAGTACTTATATCTATGTCAATGAAAAAAAACTAAAAAATAAGATCTTAACAAATTGGACCTAGCCCCTGAATTTCTTAGATCTTCCAAAAGAAGACTTTTTTTGGAAATGTAAGGAAAAATATATGGACTATGAATGATTCAATAAAGGAGATTCCTTGAACATATATGTTCATATCGTACTATACAAAACAAATGAGATTGGATTGGAAGAAGATACGAGTATTTCTATTCGGATCCATTTGTGAAAGAACAGAGTGAATGAAATGAGAAAGATATTTCATTTTGTTTAAACTGAGCCACTGATGAAAAAAAAAAAGAAAGAGGATGAAGATAAATAAAGAGCGAGGAAGTAAAATGGGCTTTTTATTGGGGATAGAGGGACTTGAACCCTCACGATTTAAAAATTCGACGGATTTTCCTATTACTATAAATTTCATTGTTGTCGGTATTGACATGTAAAATGGGACTCTCTCTTTATTCTCGTCCGATTAATCTTCAAAAGATCTATCAAACTCTGGAATGAATCATTTTATCACTGAATATTCGAATTCGATTCTTTTTTCAACTTCAATTGGAATTGATTCACAATAACTCTTCAATTTTTCATATATTTTTTGATCTCTATGATTCTAATTAATAGAGGGTTTATATAGGTCCTTATCTCATACTATTACTCATATAATAGTAATAATATTAAGAATAAAATAAAGAATAAAGAAATAAAGAATATAGAAATAGTATTCTATTATTAGATTCTAGAATACTTAGAATAATAGAATGAAGAAATATATAGATTCTTAATCTAATTCTTAAGATATAAGATAATAGAATATATATCTATATTCTATATAGAAGATAGAAGATTACTATTCTCATATTTTCATATATAGAGATACAGAATAGGATTCAATATCATATTTGGGTTGTGATTAATCGTTTGCTATGTCAGTATGTATACGTACGTATTAGGCGCATATAAGGTGATCCTTTCTGTCATTTCGATAGAAGGTTTTTAGCTACTAACGTAACGTAGTCAATTTCATTCGTTAGAACAGCTTCCATTGAGTCTCTGCACCTATCCCTTTTTATTCTCATTTTCCATCATTTTTTCTCTCAAAAAAAAGATTTGGCTCAGGATTGCCCATTTTTAGTTCCAGGGTTTCTCTGAATTTGGAAGTTACCACTTAGCAGGTTTCCATACCAAGGCTCAATCCAATCAAGTCCGTAGCGTCTACCAATTTCGCCATATCCCCCTTTCCTTTGAGACAAGAATCCAGTTGTAATTCCATCCACCTCTTTCATTTATCTTGGCACTATTGAATTCATTAGGTAATGATTTCTATATCAAAAAGTGTATGCTGCTATTTTATTTTTTTGCCCACCCTCTATTCTATCATTTCATCTCTATTGGATGAACCCTATTTGTTTCAATACGAAATGATTCTATCATTGATGTATCCGCAATTCAATACGGATAGATATATCCCACATATATATATATGCCTTTACTCCTCCTTCCTTTTTACAGTAAGTTTTGGTATAGTGTAACGGTCGATATTCATTCTTTTTTTTTCATTTCGAATTCTAATTTGATTGATATATTGATATTTTCTTTTCATATAATATATTCATATATATATATATATGATATATATTAGATATTATTATATATGATATGAATTAGATTATATGAATATGGAATTGAATTTCTATTTAGATATCTAAATCTAATTTATCTAGATCTAAATAGTTTTCTTTTCTATTTTCTAAATAGAATTTTTCTAAATAGAATAGAAAATATCTAACTAATAACTAAGAAATAGAAGAAATTTAAATAATCAATAAATGAAATAATAAGAAGAATCACTAGGTAATAACTAAGATCCGATAGTTTCCTGTATTCCTATACACTATTGCTCTTATATCCGCCCGCTTAGCTCAGAGGTTAGAGCATCGCATTTGTAATGCGATGGTCATCGGTTCGATTCCGATAGCCGGCTCTTTTTCTTTATCGATTTTTTTATTTCCATGATTGAAAATCTCTACTCTCGCTTTCTCTAAATGTCGGGTCACCAATCTATTATGTCATGGTAACTTGCAGCTATAGCTATGAATAAAAAAGTTGACTAGAACAATTAGATCTCTACATAAGAAATTGGAAAACGTAACCTTCGCTTGAATTTCCTATATATACAAAAAATCCGAATATTGATAAGATTTATTTGATTCTGTTTTGTAGGACTTTAGTCAATTTAGTTTTGCTTTGCTAATCCTTTAGTTCAGTCTGAATTTATATCTTTTTGTCAAAGAAAAGTGAATCAAAAAGGAGCCTTTATATGTCTCGTTACCGCGGACCTCGTTTCAAAAAAATACGCCGGCTGGGGGCTTTACCGGGACTAACTAGTAAAAGACCCAGATCCAGAAGTGATCTTCAAACCCAATTGCGCTCTGGAAAAAGATCACAATATCGTATTCGTTTAGAAGAGAAACAGAAATTGCGTTTTCATTATGGTCTGACAGAGCGACAATTACTTAAATATGTGCATATTGCTGGAAAAGCCAAAGGGTCAACAGGCCAGGTTTTACTACAACTACTCGAGATGCGTTTGGATAACATCCTTTTTCGATTAGGTATGGCTTCGACCATTCCTGGAGCCAGACAATTAGTTAACCATAGACACATTTTAGTTAATGGTCGTATAGTGGATATACCAAGTTATCGTTGCAAACCCCGAGATATTATTACTACGAAGGATAAAGAAAGATCGAAAGCTCTGATTCAAAATTCTCTTGTTTCATCCCCCCACGGGGAATTGCCAAACCATTTGACTATTGACTCCTTACAATATAAAGGATTTGTAAATCAAATAATAGATAGTAAATGGATCGGTCTGAAAATAAATGAGTTGTTGGTCGTAGAATATTATTCCCGTCAGACTTGATTCTAACGAAAATAAAAAAGCAAGGTTCATACCAATTTTGACTCCTTTCGCTGAAGTAAATAGAGTACCCTGTGCCCTGTCTTATTCACGTATCAAAAAAGGATCGGCAATAGGATTCTTTTTCTTTTTTTCTGATTTTCAATATCAATATGATATTTCTATTTGTATTTTACCTATCACAGGGATGGATTAGGGCTGCTAGAGAATCTCTATTAAATAAGTAAATGTAAATTCAGGGTCTTACCGTTAGAATAATGATATCAATTTTTCTTTGATTTGATACATTGTAGTCGGTAACGTTGATGAATGAAAAGAAACGGAGAGAGAGGGATTCGAACCCTCGGTAAACAAAAGTCTACATAGCAGTTCCAATGCTACGCCTTGAACCACTCGGCCATCTCTCCTACAGAATGTTATTCTTGACCAAAACCCGAATGAATAGCGAGTCCTTCATCTTAATTGTAGTACATGTATAACCGCCCGATGGTTCTATAATAAGAAATTCCTTTTCCAATCTCATATTTATCAACAACAACTTCTTTCATCAGCTAACCCATGGAATTCATGAATCATCCGATGAATCTTTCTATTTCAATTGTATGGTGTGTCACATACACGTTATGCAAACAAAAAGGATGTTTATTTGAATTTGATTTTATCATGGAATGATTATTCCATTCTTTTTTGGATCATAACCAAATCAAAACTTCTCGAGTTATCAAAATCCATAGGAAACTTGGTTATTCAACTTAGATGAAATAGTAATAGTCATTGGTATACTACAAAACTGGAATGAAATCTAATCTGATTCAAATATTTCATTTCATCTTTGTCCAAAAGGGGGACACCGCCTTTTTTCCAATTAGTCTGTTTTTATGTTATTTTGTACTGTACAATTCCTTTTTTTGTGGGATCGTTTTCCCCGAAGGGGGATGAGAAGAATTATATAATGAATTGCTAATTATGCCTAGATCTCGAATAAATGGAAATTTTATTGATAAGACCTCTTCGATTGTAGCCAATATCTTATTACGAATAATTCCGACAACTTCCGGAGAAAAAAAGGCATTTACCTATTACAGAGATGGTGCGATTTGATTTTTTCTTGTTTTTTTTACCCCTCAGTTTTACGAGAAAAAGAACGTAGTTAGGAATAGAAAAAAGAACAAATTAGTAAAAGAAACCTACGCTTGGTGAAGGTGAAGTTTAGAGATAGATCAATTCCTTCTGTCGTGTATCCTCGATTGATGCAGCCTTAGATGCTTCAATTATCTATTTTAGTATTGAGCGAAAGGTTACATCTATAGGTTCTGTATTGGAGGTCAATACTACTTCATTTAGTACCAATAGGTGGCATCGGGGAAAAAGCACTACACCTAGGAATCAACAACACAAAAACTTTGTTATAAATAACCCTTTTCCTTATTGGTATCGGGACTAAAAAGAATGGTTAGGAAAACAAAGATCCATCTCATTCGTACTTTTGGTACCCGTATAACCATCAAAGACCGTTGAAGTGACTAATTCCTGGAAATCGTAAGCGTTGAGTACAAAGGAATCTTTGGAGTTACCATTTTTATCTAGCACTAATATGATTGGTGTTAATAAAAAACCTCTTGTGGGAAGGCTGGCTAGAAATTTCTTGTAAAAATACCAGCTCCTGTCAGTTCATAATGAGAATAGTGAAATTTTGATTACATGAATTATTCCTCTTAGTACTATGCACAGAAGGGAGGAGCCGTATGAGATGAAAATCTCACGTACGGTTCTGGAACGGAGATTCTTTTACTAGAATGAACGACCGTAACGGATGTCGGCTCAATCCGAAGGAAATTATGCAGAAGCTTTACAGAATTATTATGAAGCTACGCGACCAGAAATTGATCCCTATGATCGAAGTTATATACTCTATAACATAGGTCTTATACACACAAGCAACGGAGAGCATACAAAAGCTTTGGAATATTATTTCCGGGCACTAGAACGAAATCCATTTTTACCACAAGCTTTTAATAATATGGCCGTGATCTGTCATTACGTGCGACTATCTTCACTATAGAAAGAAAAAAAGATTTAATCGTCTAGTAAATACTAGAAAAAAGATAGGCTTTCTACATATGAATCGTCCAAAGTAACGATTTTTATCAGCTGTAGCAAGGAAAAAGACTTCGCGAGAACCAAAAAAATCGGAAGAAATAGGTATGGCCTATATACTATACTCTATGGATAAAGAGTCGAATTGATAGAGAAAGCACCGTAAAGATCCATTAGTAAGCTATTATTTGGTAAATACAGTTCAGAACTGCTTACTTATGTCATGATATGAAAAGTGAGAAATCAACTTATGTAATAGAGTCGATCTACTAAAGTATTGAGCAGCGGTGTAGCATCAGATCCCAAAGATAGTAAGTTCTTTTTTCTTAACGGAGGAAAGTCTTTTTCAAAGATTCTATATAAATAGAAATCTCATATACCATATATGAAATACGAAACCGAGATAGTTACCTTTCAGAAAATTAGAACGATATCGGGGGATATCTATGCTTCATTCTTCTGAAGGTGGGAGAAAAGAGAAAACTAATCATTGATCCAAATTAGATTTGGAAACTTATGCAATAAACATCTTCTGGTTAACCCAAGAAAAAATAGAATAGTTAGCATAGGATAGATTAAGAGAAGATGGGACGCAAAAAGAATCGATTGCTGAGCCGTATGAGGTAGGAAACTCTCAAGTACGGTTCTAAGGGAGGGAATTTACTAACCTATTCCGACCGGGGAGAACAGGCCATTATACAAGGCGATTCGGAAATTGCGGAGGCTTGGTTCGATCAAGCTGCTGAGTATTGGAAACAAGCTATAGCGCTTACTCCAGGGAATTATATTGAAGCACATAATTGGTTAAAAATAACGAGGCGTTTTGAATAAGACCATTCT